ATCTTATTATATATCATAGAATATTATCATATATCATAGAATATTATCATAGAATATTATCATATATCATAGAATAAAGAAGAATCTTATTATATATCATAGAATATTATCATATATCATAGAATATTATCATATATCATAGAATATTATCATATATCATAGAATATTATCATATATCATAGAATATTATCATAGAATATTATCATATATCATAGAATAAAGAAGAATCTTATTATATATCATAGAATAAAGAAGAATCTTATTATATATCATAGAATATTATCATATATCATAGAATATTATCATAGAATATTATCATATATCATAGAATAAAGAAGAATCTTATTATATATCATAGAATATTATCATATATCATAGAATATTATCATAGAATATTATCATATATCATAGAATAAAGAAGAATCTTATTATATATCATAGAATAAAAATATTATTATATATCATAGAATAAAGAATCCAGAAATTGAAATTTTCTATTGCAAAATAAAAAAAAAGGAGGTTTGTGATGATTTTAAAATCTTTTATACTAGGTAATCTAGTATCCTTATACATGAGGATAATCAATTCGGCCGTTGTGGTCGGACTCTATTATGGATTTCTGGCCACATTCCCCATGGGGCCCTCTTATCTCTTGCTTCTCCGAACTTGGTTTCTAGAAGAAGGAGAAGAAGAAGGAACCGAGAAGAAGGTATCAGCAACAACAGGTTTTATTATGGGACAGCTCGTGATATTCATATCGACCTATTATGCGCCTCTGCATCTAGCATTGGGTAGATCTCATACAATAACTGTCCTAGCTCTAGCGTATTTTGTGTTTCATTTCTACTGGAACAGTAACGAAGACTATTTTTATTTTGATTATGGATCTACTGCCAGAAATTCAATGCGTAATCTTATCATTCAATGTGTATTCCTGAATAATTTCATTTCTCCATTATTGAACCATTTTCTTTTACCAAGTTCAATGGTAGTCAGATTAGCCAACATTTATATGTTTCGATGCAACAACAAGATGTTATTTGTAACAAGTAGTTTTGTTGCTTGGTTAATTGGTCACATTTTATTCATGAAATGGGTTGGATTTATATTAGTCTGGATACAGCAAAATAATCCTCTTCGTCTTAGACGGAATATGTTCATTCGATCTAGATCTAATAAGTACCTTTGGGCAGAATTGAGAAATTATATGGATCGAATCTTTACTATTCTCTTATTTCTTACCTTCCTCTACTTTGCAGGCAGAAAACCCTTATTCTTTTTTACTAAGAAACTGGGAGACACCTTAGGGGAGGAAGAAAGAGATGTAGAAACAACACAGGAAGACGAAGAAGAAGCCGAAGAAGAAGCTTCTTATTCCATTCCTTCGGACGGGGAAGAGGATCAAATCGACGAAGAAGAGATTCTAGTGAATGGAAAGAAAAAAATAAAGGATGAATTCCATTTTCACGTTAAAGAGACATGCTATAAAAAGAGACCCGTTTATGAAACTTTTGATCTAGATGGGAATCAAGAAAATTGGAAATTCGAAATAAAAGATAAAAATATCTTCGGTTTGGAAGAACCTCTTGCAACTACTCTTTTCGATTTTCAACGCTGGAATCGCCCATTTCAAGCTGTAAAAACAGATCGATTTACAGTTGAATTGAGAGATCCTATACAAAATAGGATGTCAGAATTTTTTTTTCATACATGTCGAAGTGATGGAAAGGAAAGAATATCTTTTACGTATCCATCTAGTTTGTCAACTTTTTTGGAAATGATACAAAGAAAAATATCTTTATTGACAACAGAAAAACTCACCTCTACTGAATTGTATAATCATTGGAAGTCTAACAATGAACAAAGAAAGAAAACCCTAAGTAATGAGTTTTTAAATAGAGTAAAAAATCTAGATAAAGGATATCCTATTCTGAATATACTTGAGAAAAGAACTAGGTTATGTAATGATAAAACTAAAAAAAAATATTTACCTAAAATATTGGATCCTTTATTGAGCGGGCCCTCTCGTGGAAGAGTCCAATTTCTTTTTTCACCCTCAATTCGAAATAAAAAAGAAATTCTTATAAAAAATTCTACAGGGATGCTTTGGACAAATAAAATTCATCTTATCCTTCTTACTACTAATTATCAAGAATTTGATTATCAAGAATTTGATCAAGAATTTGAACCAAAAATAGATACATTTAATAGAAAATCATTCTCAATAAAAATTGCTTATTTTTTTAACTTAGTTAATGAATTTTCTTTTAACTTAATTAATGAATTTGAATTTGCTGGAAAATCACTATCAAATTTCATTTTTAAAGGGCTCCCTTTATTTCCAGATCACAAAGAAGAAAAAATCGATTTAGAAGATCGAATACAAATTTTAAACTCTTTATTCGCTGAAGTAATAGTAGATGCAAAAATTAGAAACAAAAATACCGTAATAAGAAACTTGGAACCAAAAGAGCGCGAAGAAATCGAAATACGGAATCCTCCATCTTTGGTACGAAGAAGCAAACGTACAGATATTTTTGTCAATAGTGATGATGAAAAAATAATTTATACAGGGGAAATTCTTCGTGGCAAAGAGTCAATATCTGTACTAGAATATCCAGATGCCCTGTTCTTCTACTCGGATCGATCTATACCAGCAAACTCGACGCTAGTGAAAAGGCGCAAATCGTCTCTTTATCCATTCTATCAAGTGCATTTTCATAGTCTTCTCTTTTTAGAGAGAACAGAAGATCTTCTTTCTTTCCTTTTTTCCATTTTTTATTATATTTCCGATCAGATAAAAATCACGTTTCTAAATAAAAAAGTAGGATTCAAAATGATAGGTTTGACTTATACAGAGAAAAACACTACAGAGAAAAAAACAAAAGAAAGGGAGAGAAAGGAAAAGAAAGAAGAAGCAATTAAACAAAGAAAAAAAGAAGAAGAAAGAGAAAAACTAGAAGAGGAAGGAACCCGACTAAAAGAAGACTTCGCAGAAGACGAACGACTACAAACAATCGAAGAGTGGGAAAGCGATTTGATAAATCAAATAAGCAGAACTTTTATTTTATTATTCCAATCGAATTTTAGAAAATATATTCTAGTACCTTCATTAATAATAGCTAAAAACATCATTCGGATCCTCTTATTCCAAACTCCCGAATGGTCGAAGGATTTACAAGATTGGAAAAGAGAAAGACATTTTTTATGCACTTATGATGGAACTGCAGTATCAGAAACAAAATTGCCGAAAGAATGGTTAGACGAAGGTCTTCAAATACAAATCCTATTTCCCTTTCGTCTAAAACCTTGGCATAGATCTAAACCTAAACCAAAATTCCTCCAAAAACATAAAGATCAAATCAAAAAGAAAAATCCAAATCCAAATCAAAGTAAAAGGAAAGATCCTTTTAATTCTTGTTATTTAACAGTTTTTGGATTGGAAACTGAAATCCCTTTTGGTCCTCCACGATCAGCAACTGACTTTTTTGAAAAGGGGTTTACAAAAAAAATTTTTAACCAACTAAAAAAAAAAATTCGAAAATGGCAAAAAAAGAGTTTTCTAGTTATAACAATTTTAAAAGAGAGAAGAAACGTATTTCTAAATTTTTCAGAAGAAAGAAGAAACAACTGGTTCATCCAAAGCATTTTATTTTTAAACAAAATAAAAACGAAATTTTCAAAACCAAGAAGAAATCAAAAGAGTCAAATTGGATTTATAGAAGAAGTATATGGATTGAATGAAACTCAAACCGAAAAAGATTTGATAATCAAGAATTTGGCGATTGACAAAATATCCACTCCAATTGGATCTATGGATTTGATAAATCATTCACTAACAGTAGCAGAAAGAACCCTGAAAAATTTGAGTAACAGAACAAAGACAATCAGAAATCAAATAGAAAAATTGAAAAAAGAAGAAGAAAAGGAAAAAAGATTTCTAAATTCAGAGAGAAATATTAGCCCTAACAAACTACATTATAATATTCAAAAATTTCAATCAATTTTACATATATTAAAAAAAAAAAATGTTCGATTAATGCGCAAATCACATTTTTTTATAAGAATTTGGATTGAAAGGATATATATCGATAGACTTTTAACTATCACTAAGATTGTGAGGATCCGTATACAGGTTTTTCTTGAATTAACAAGAAAAATTATTTCAACAAGCAAAATTATTCAAAAAATTATTAATAAATACATCTTTATTAATAAATACATCTACAATAATAAAGAAAAAGAAAATAAGAAAAAAAATAATAAAAAAATTGATAAAACAAATAAAAATACAATTCATTTTATTTCTTTTCTAGAAAAGATTAAAACTAGTAATAGGAATTTAAAGATTTTTTATGATGTAACCTCCTTGTCACAAGCATATGTATTTTACAAATTAGCAAAAATACAAACTAGTAACTTATACAAAAATGAAATAAACGATTTTTTGGAAGGGTTATTTCCGTCTAAATTAAAAGATATAAACTTTAGAGATTCTGTAATGAATCAATGGAAAAACTGGTTAAGGAGCCATTATCCATATAAATCCAATTTCTTTCAGATTAAATGGTCTGAATTAAGACTACAAGAATGGCGAAATCGAGTCAATCAACAGCGCACAGTTAAAAATAAAGATTTAAACAAATCGAATTTCTCTGAATTCGATTTATTACCGAAAGTAAAAGATAATTATAAAAAACACAACAGATATAATCTTTTATCACATAAATCCATTAATTATCGCGGCGATAAGGAAAAAATTGGTTTTAATTACAAAACCGATAAAATGAAAATGAAAAGGGAATTCTTTCATATCTTAAGAGGTACACCTTTGCTAGGTATACCTAACTCTAATTTCAAGAATTATCCAGAATCATGGAATTCTACCGATTATCTAGAACCAGAGAATCTTGCCGATTATCTAGAATCAGAGGAGATTCCCGATTATCTAGAATCAGAGGAGATTCCCGATTATCTAGAATCAGAGGAGGTTCCCGATTATATAGATTCAGGGATTCCTGCCGATTATATAAAATCAGAGAATCTTGCCGATTATCTAGAATCAGAGGCTTTTTTCGATATGGAGATGGAGAAAAGACAGAAGAGAAAATATTTTGATTGGAGAATTTTCCATTTTTGTCTTAGAAACAAAGAAGAAATGGAATTCTGGATTAATATTGTAAAAAAAAAAATAAATACTGAAACTGAGAGTAAGAGTAATAAATATGAAATAATTGAGAAAGAAGATAACAAACATCTTTTTTTTCCTACGATTTACAAATCTAAATATAAACGAGTCCCACCTGAATTAGATTGGATGGGAATGAATGAGGAAATACAACACTGTCTCGTATCAAATTTTGAATTGGGGTTCTTTTTTCCAAAATTCGAGAAACTTTACAACGCATATAACAGAAGACCGTGGGTAATACCAATCCAATTACTTCTTTTAAATTTTAATGGAAGAAAAAAACCAAATTTTCTTTATTTGTATTTTTATGAAAATCAATCTAAGGAAAAAAATCAATCTAAGGAACTAGTGGATCTTAAATCAATTCTCACAAATAAAAACAAATATTTTGCGAAACTAGATTGTGTAGATCGCGAGCAATTCAGACCGATGGATATTGCAGATATAGACGAAAAAATTTCGTGGAATATCCAAACATATAATTACCTGATGAAAAATAACACCCTGTTTCAAAAGAAAAAAACAAAGAAAAATAAATGGATTATATCCTTTATTCGACGAACAGAATTGAGTCTGGATATTTTGCCGGTTAATTGGAAAACGAGTCCTCAAATGGGAAGTATAAAATTGATGAAAAGAGGAAGATTGACTATCCAGACTCCGCGTATGTCGCAAATAAAAAATAGTAAGATTAATGGAAAATTTCTTATGTATCAAACCATAGCTATTTTATTGGTTCATAAGAGCAAACAACAAATTAATCAACGATGCGGAGAAAAAAGCTATATTAATAAAGAAAATTGGATCAAATCTATTGAAAGACTTCAAAGTCTAATTGGATTTAGAAAGAAAAATGATTTCCTTGTTCCTGAAAATCTTTTATCCACTAAAAGTCGTAGAGAGTTGAGAATTCTAATCTCTTTAAATTCAAAAAAAGAAAATGATATTCATATGAATACAGAACTTTTCAAAAGCCGCTTTCACATTATAGAAAAAAGTAAATATTTTGATAGAGAGAAAAAGAAACTACTTCAATTCAAACTTTTTCTTTGGCCCAATTTTCGACTCGAAGATTTAGCTTGTATGAACCGCTTTTGGTTTAATACAAATAATGCCAGTCGGTTCAGTATGTTAAGGATACGTATATATCCACAATTGAAAATTAAATAAAGGTACGTTTGTCATATATATATATTCTATAGCATATCTGATCTAATATAGAATGGAAAACAAGGATATAGACACATTCCTTGTTTTCCATTCTATATTCTATTCTGATACCTGGAATTCGATTGCCTATCAATTATATCTAGAAAGGAAGCCATGGAATTGACTTTGAGATACAAAATTTTCTCTTTTGTAAGTGAAGAGATATACTATCCTTTTTTATTTCTAGCCAACTAAAAAAAAAAAAGAAAAAAAAAATTGTATTAATTAATAAGAAATTCTATTTGACAAAATTCGGAATTGCTAACGAATTGAAGATTTTTGTGTATAAAAAGAAAAATGAATTGACATTCTTATTTTTTATTCTTATTCCATTTTTTGTTATTATTCCTGATCAATAAAACTATTTTCAAAATGGGCGGTAGGAGGAGGATTTCATTTTATGGTAAAAAATTCACTCATCTTTATTTCACAAGAAAACAAAGAAAAAAACCCGGGATCCGTTGAATTTCAAATAGTAAGCTTTACTAATAAGATACGAAGACTTACTTCACATTTGGAATTGCATAGAAAAGACTATTTATCTCAAAGAGGTTTGCGGAAAATTCTAGAAAAACGCCGACGACTACTATCTTATTTGGAAAAGAAAAACGAAGTACGTTATAAAAAATTAATTAGCCAGTTGAATATTCGGAAGTCAAAAACTCGCTAATTTGAAATTTAATTATTTGATTTATTCGATCTTGAATTTTGATGAATTTCTTTTCGTCTTCAGCAATTCATAGAAAAATGAATCGAGGAAATCACTATGAATGTACCAGCTAAAAGAAAAGATTTTATGATAGTCAATATGGGCCCCCATCACCCATCAATGCATGGTGTTCTTCGACTCATCCTTACTCTAGACGGTGAAGATGTTATTGACTGTGAGCCAATATTAGGTTATTTACACAGAGGAATGGAAAAAATTGCGGAAAACCGAACAATTATACAATATTTGCCTTATGTAACACGTTGGGATTATTTAGCTACTATGTTCGCAGAAGCAATAACAGTAAATGGGCCAGAACATATTGGAAATATTCAAGTACCTAAAAGAGCCAGCTATCTCAGAGTAATTATGTTAGAGTTGAGTCGTATAGCTTCTCATCTGTTATGGCTTGGCCCTTTTATGGCGGATATTGGTGCACAGACTCCTTTTTTCTATATTTTTAGAGAAAGAGAGTTAATATATGATTTATTTGAAGCAGCTACAGGTATGAGAATGATGCATAATTATTTTCGTATCGGAGGAGTAGCAGCGGATCTACCTTATGGTTGGCTAGATAAATGTTTAGATTTTTGCGATTATTTTTTAACAGGAGTTGCTGAATATCAAAAACTTATCACGCGAAATCCTATTTTTTTAAAACGAGTTGAAGGAGTGGGTATTATTTGTGCAGAGGAAGCAATAAACTGGGGGTTGTCGGGACCAATGTTACGAGCTTCTAGAGTACAATGGGATCTTCGTAAAATTGATCATTATGAGTGTTATGATGAATTTGATTGGGAAGTCCAATGGCAAAAAGAAGGAGATTCATTATCTCGTTATTTGGTCCGAATTGGTGAAATGACTGAATCCATAAAAATTATTCAACAAGCTTTGGAAGGAATTCCGGGGGGGGGCCATGAAAATTTAGAAACCAGACGTTTGGATTTTTATAGAAAAAGTGATCCAGAATGGAACGATTTTGAATACCGATTCATTAGTAAAAAAACTTCTCCTACTTTTGAATTGACCAAACAAGAACTTTATGTAAGAGTAGAAGCACCAAAGGGAGAATTGGGAATTTTTTTGATAGGGGATCAGACTGGGTTTCCTTGGAGATGGAAAATTCGTCCACCGGGTTTTATCAATTTGCAAATTCTTCCTCAATTAGTTAAAAGAATGAAATTGGCTGATATTATGACAATATTAGGGAGCATAGATATCATTATGGGAGAAGTTGATCGTTGAAATGATAATTGATACAACAAAAGTACAAGCTATTAATTCCTTTTCAAAATTGGAATCCTTAAAGGAGGCTTATGAAATTGTGTGGGTACTTGGCCCTATTTTGACTCTTGTATTGGCAATAACGATAGGCTTACTAGTAATTGTGTGGTTAGAAAGAGAAATATCTGCAGGGATACAACAACGTATTGGGCCTGAATATGCTGGACCTTTAGGAGTTCTTCAAGCTCTAGCGGATGGAACAAAACTACTTTTCAAAGAAAATCTTTTTCCATCTAGAGGGGATACTCGTTTGTTCAGTATCGGACCAGCCATAGCAGTCATATCGACTCTATTAAGTTATTCAGTAATTCCTTTTAGTTATCACCTTGTTTTAGCAGATCTAAATATCGGTATTTTTTTATGGATTGCCATTTCAAGCACTGCTCCCCTTGGCCTTCTTATGTCAGGATATGGATCAAATAATAAATATTCTTTTTTAGGTGGTCTACGAGCTGCCGCTCAATCCATTAGTTATGAAATACCATTGACTCTCTGTGTATTATCCATATCTCTACGTGCGATTCGTTAAAAAATCTTTTCTATTCCTTTTTTTTAGGAATAAGGAAGAGAAATCATTTGAAGGAATATCCTCTCACTTTTTATTCATCATTTGAATTGATGAACTAAATTGGATAGCTATATGAGTGAAAGAAAACAGCTTTGAATTTTGCAGTAAAAAAAATTGAGACTCATTTCTGATGTACAAGAATAATACAAAAATAAATATAAGAAAATGAGACTATTTGCCCCAAGATTGGTTGATTAGTCATCCTGGCTTGAAGCGGGTTCAAAAAACCGACTCTATTGAGTTTTTACTATTATTTCTAAGTATTACCATAATGCAAACGAACAATTGAACAAAAATGGGTGCGTGGTTAGGAACACCAAGATACACAAAGGATTAGTAATAGAGATTTTTGAAATTATCCAAAATTATCCATTATCCAATAGGGTATTTCTTCATAATAATAATATAATAAAGAATATTAATTGGGGCTTTCAATTAGTAGAAATGCTAAAGCAGTACTCCCCAAGATTCCGATTCAGAGTATGCTCCTACCGCATTATTAAAGAAATAACTATCAAAAACGAAAGAATCCTTTCTTTTTTTTTTAGAAAGAAGAATAGAAACGAAAAAAAAAAACAAAGAAAGACCTTTTTTCTTCTTTTTTTCTTATATCTATTTCTATTTGTAGAAATCGAATTCATATCATAATTCATGAACTAAACTAATAGAATGTCTAATTCTTTTTCGTAATCGAAAACTCAAAGTTTCAATATATATTGACATTTCTACAACGAGTATTTTATTGAAGGGTTTAAGTTATTGCTAAAGATAAAGAAAGAAAAATTTTTAAAGGATAAGATTGATTCCGAAGTACTTTTTTAGTATTCTAACAGACAGAATTTCATTGGTCGAATTTGGGAATGTTTCATAGATTTTAATCTTATTTATACTACAAATAGATACAAATTATGTAGAGATAAATAATATCATCTAGTCCTTATATTTTTTTATGACCTTCGAGGAGCCGTATGAGGTGAAAATCTCATGTACGGTTCTGTAATAGCGATAGTAACAGTGATGTTATCATCGACTATGATTATCTAACAGTTTAAGTACAGTTGATATAGTTGAGGCACAATCAAAATATAGTTTTTGGGGGTGGAATTTGTGGAGACAACCTGTAGGGTTTATCATTTTTTTTATTTCTTCCCTAGCAGAATGTGAGAGATTACCTTTTGATTTACCAGAAGCAGAAGAAGAGTTAGTAGCAGGTTATCAAACTGAATATTCGGGTATCAAATTTGGTTTATTTTATCTTGCTTCCTATCTAAACCTATTAGTTTCTTCCCTATTTGTAACAGTTCTTTACTTAGGCGGTTGGAATATCTCTATTCCGTACATATTTGTTTCGGAATTTTTTGAAATAAATAAAATAAGTGGAGTCTTTACAATAACAATAGGTATTTTTATTACATTGGTTAAAACTTATTTGCTCTTATTCATTCCTATCGCAACAAGATGGACTTTACCTAGACTAAGAATGGACCAACTATTAAATCTTGGATGGAAATTTCTTTTACCTATTTCTCTTGGTAATCTATTATTAACAACCTCTTTTCAACTCCTTTCACTATAAAAGCGAGACTTTTCTATATTCATGACTTATCTCAAACAAGATAAAGAAACAAACATAAAATTATTCATAAAAATTCACGATATGCTCCCCATGGTAATTGGGTTCATTAATTATGGTCAACAAAGCATACGAGCTGCAAGGTACATTGGTCAAAGTTTCATGATTACCTTATCTCATGCAAATCGTTTACCGGTAACTATTCAATATCCTTATGAAAAATTAATCACATCAGAGCGCTTCCGCGGTCGAATCCATTTCGAATTTGATAAATGCATTGCTTGTGAAGTATGTGTTCGCGTATGTCCTATAGATCTACCTGTTGTTGATTGGAAATTGGAAACTGACATTCGAAAAAAACGATTGCTTAATTACAGTATTGATTTCGGAATCTGTATATTTTGTGGCAACTGCGTTGAGTATTGCCCAACAAATTGTTTATCAATGACTGAAGAATATGAGCTTTCTACTTATAATCGTCACGAATTGAATTATAATCAAATTGCTTTAGGTCGTTTGCCAATGTCAGCAATTGAAGATTATACAATTCGAACTATTTTTAATTCACCTCAAAAAAATGGATAAACTGCCTTTGATTAATGGATTAATGATTAAAGATTAATTAAATGGATTCCAAATGAATTAAATAAAGATTAATTTAAGAAAGAGCAATTTTGAATTACTACATTAAGATTTATATTTCTATATTTCTATATATATATATATTGTATATTTATGTATATTTATCTATCTATGATATAGATAGATTTTTTATCTAAAAGTATAGATCTATAAGTATAGAATGAGGTTTCTTTCATTTTGTTTGGTCAATAACTACAAAAACTAAAAACCCCAATTATTACTATTGATTTGATGATTGGTTGGTAAGAATTCCATCATGGTTTCATTTTGATTTAAAATATATTAATAGAGTTATAATAATAGAGTTAGAATTCTATGAGTTAGAATTCTATCCATAATTATTTGAAAATCAAAATTAGAGTTTAAAATTTACCTGTTTGAGAAAGAGCGCGATTAGTCCAATAGCTGTATCCACAGTAAGTTCTACCTCTTAGGGTGGAATTCCATTAGAAACCTATTAGCATTCTAAATAGTCTTTTTTCCTGGTCGGGGTCAATAAGGTCATGAAAAAAGAATTCAAGTTTTTTATCTTGTATTTTACGCACAATGGATTTATCAGGACCAATACATGATTTTCTTTTAGTCTTTCTGGGATTAGGTCTGATATTAGGAGGTCTAGGAGTGGTATTACTTACTAATCCAATTTATTCTGCCTTTTCTTTGGGATTCGTTCTTGTTTGTATATCCTTATTTTATATTTTATCAAATTCTCATTTTGTAGCTGCTGCGCAGCTCCTTATTTACGTAGGAGCTATAAATGTTTTAATTCTATTTACTGTGATGTTTATGAATGGTCCAGAGTATTCAAAAGGTTTGAATCTTTGGGCTGTTGGAAATGGGGTCACCTCCCTAGTTTCTACAAGTATTTTTGTTTTATTAATTACTTTTATTTCAGATACGACATGGTACGGGATTATTTGGACTACAAGAGCAAACCAGATTCTCGAGCAAGATTTAATAAGTAACGGCCAACAAATTGGAATTCATTTATCAACAGATTTTTTTCTTCCGTTTGAATTCATTTCAATAATTCTTTTAGTTGCTTTGATAGGTGCGATTACTGTGGCTCGTCAGTCATAAATCTGTAAAATTAGTAACCACAATACCAATTTAACTCTGTTCTAGATTATCACATATATTTTTCGCCAATTCGATTTGAAGATTATTCATAATATAACTCCTTTTAGTCGACCTATTACTAATATATGTCTTTGTTATGTACTTGGAATATTCTTAATTTGTTAATTGTAGTTAATCCAATCTGTTAATCTTGAATTTTTATTCATTGTTTATATTGAAAAAAAATCGAAATTTATAAGGAGTTGGTCTATGATGCTCGAACATGTACTTGTTTTCAGTGCCTATTTATTTTCTATCGGTATCTATGGATTGATTACGAGTCGAAATATGGTTAGAGCCCTTATGTGTCTTGAACTTATACTAAATGCTGTTAATATGAATTTCGTAATATTTTCTGATTTTTTTGATAGTCGCCAATTAAAAGGAAATATTTTTGCAATTTTTGTTATATCTATCGCAGCCGCTGAAGCAGCTATTGGACCGGCTATCGTTTCGTCAATTTATCGTAATAGAAAATCAATTCGTATTAATCAATCCAATTTGTTGAATAAGTAATATTGATCATATAAAATAGAATGCTCATATTCATTAATTTGAATTGGTATCTATGATACGTAATGTATCTGATCGTGTTTGTGAAAATAGAAAAAATTAAAGTATCTTGGCTTTATCTTATGAATCGATGCGGAATGAAATATTGAATAGAAAAATTCTGGCAAATCGTTGATTCATCTGGTGTCTAAATATATGACAAATTTAGGAATTTACTAGGTCGAAAATTTATGACATTAAAAAAAAATTAATAGATCAAATGTCACACTCAGTAAAAATTTATAATACATGTATAGGGTGTACTCAATGTGTCCGGGCCTGCCCCACGGATGTATTAGAAATGATACCTTGGGACGGATGTAAAGCTAAACAAATAGCTTCCGCGCCAAGAACAGAAGATTGTGTCGGTTGTAAGAGATGTGAATCTGCCTGCCCAACGGATTTCCTGAGTGTACGAGTTTATTTATGGCATGAAACAACTCGAAGCATGGGTCTAGGTTATTGATCCTTTCCATAAAAAGCCACTTGAACCCATTTGATTTTTTGTTTACCGGCAAAAACCCGTGCTTGAAAACCTAATAGATATAATCTATTAGGTTTTCAAGCACGGGTTTTTCTGGCCCAAGTGTATCTTGTCTTTACCACGAATTCTTTTCCTTGGTCAACAACATTTGTCGTTTTACCAATATTTGCGGGTTGCTTAATTTTCTTTTTCCCTCATAAAGGAAATAAGATAATTAGGTGGTATACTATTTCTATCTGTATATTAGAACTTCTTTTAATGACCTATGCTTTCTCTTATTATTTCCAATTGGACGATCCATTAATTCAATTACCAGAGGATTATAAGTGGATCGATTTTTTGGATTTTGATTGGCGATTGGGAATAGATGGACTCTCGATAGGACCCATTTTATTGACAGGATTTATCACGACTTTAGCTACTTTAGCGGCTCGGCCAGTTACTCGGGATTCCCGATTATTTCATTTTCTGATGTTAGCGATGTATAGTGGCCAAGTAGGATTATTTTCTTCTCAAGATCTTTTACTTTTTTTCATTATGTGGGAGTTAGAATTAATTCCCGTTTATCTACTTCTATCCATGTGGGGAGGAAAGAAACGTTTGTATTCAGCTACAAAGTTTATTTTGTATACTGCGGGCAGTTCCGTTTTTTTATTAATGGGAGCCTTAGGTATCGCTTTATATACGTTCAATGAACCAACATTCAATTTTGAAAAATCAGCCAATCAATCATATCCTGTGAGCCTAGAAATACTATTCTATATTGGGTTTCTTGTTGCTTTTGCTGTCAAATCACCGATTATACCTTTCCATACATGGTTACCAGACACCCACGGAGAAGCACATTATAGTACTTGTATGCTCCTAGCTGGAATCTTATTAAAAATGGGAGCATATGGATTGATTCGAATCAATATGGAATTATTACCCCATGCCCATTCTTTATTTTCTCCCTGGTTGGTAATAGTAGGAGCAATACAAATAATCTATGCAGCTTTAACATCTTCTGGTCAACGAAATTTAAAAAAAAGAATAGCCTATTCCTCTGTATCTCATATGGGTTTCATAATTATAGGGATTTGCTCTATAAGCGATATGGGACTCAATGGAGCTGTTTTACAAATAATATCACATGGATTTATTGGCGCTGCACTTTTTTTCTTGGCGGGGACGAGTTATGATAGAATACATCTTGTTTATCTTGACGAAATGGGTGGAATGGCTACTCTAATGCCAAAAATATTCACGATGTTCAGTGTCTTATCACTAGCTTCCCTTGCATTACCGGGCATGAGTGGTTTTTTTGCGGAATTAATAGTCTTTTTTGGAATAATTACCGGCCAAAAATATCTTTTAATGCCAAAAATACTAATTACTTTTGTAATGGCAGTTGGAATGATATTGACTCCTATTTATTTATTATCTATGTTACGCCAAATGTTCTATGGATACAAGCTGTTTGATGCTGCAAACGCGTATTTTTTTGATTCTGGGCCACGGGAATTTTTTGTTTCGATATGTTTACTTTTACCAGTAATAGGTATTGGGATTTTTCCGGATTTCGTTTTCTCATTAGCAGTTGAGAAGGTTAGTGCTATTCTATCTAATTATTTTTACAGGTAGTTATTAGAAATAAAACAAAAAATCAAAAAGAAATCCTATTCTTTATTTTATTTTAAATAAAAAAAAAAAAAGATAAATCATTATACAATCAAAAAAGCTTTTGGTAATTTGATAATTTGAATTGGATTGGAAGTTAAAAAAAAAAAGAAGAATTATAACCAAATATCTTTGGCATTTGTGAGAACTTTTTGAATCAAGTAATATAGTGATTCAAAAAGTTCTCAACCACTTAACTGAAGTTTCTTATATATATATTATTATACAATAATATTCTATTATAGGCTGGGTTGTCCTATGGTTTTATTCGTCAATACTTTTTTTTTCAATTCAATTGGATGTTAGTGTAAATGAACCATAACTATGTAGTCCGATTCCCAATAAATTAACCCCAAAATAGCATATCCAGATTATAAGAAAACCTATAGAAGCAACAATTGCAGAATTAAAACCTTCAAAATTTTGATTTGTTCGAGTATGCAAATAAATTGCAAATATGACCCAAGTAATAAATGCCCAAGTTTCCTTTGGGTCCCAATTCCAATAGGACCCCCATGTTTCATTAGCCCAGACTGCTCCTGAAAGAATACCTATGGTTAAAAAGATAAACCCTATACTAAGAATACGATAACCCCAATTATCCAATTGTTGAATCAACTGAAACCTGTAATAATTCCTAAAAGAAAAAAAAGAAATATTTCTTAAAAAATTGCTCCTTTCCGTCATGTACTGGATCTCACCGAAGGAAAATGAATCTTTTAATAAATTATTGCTTTTTTCAATAATTCTTATGACTTTTCGAAATCGAATTACTAGAAGTGCTACTGATAATAATGATCCACATAAAAGAGCTGCATAGCCCAATATCATCATACTTACGTGCATCATTAACCACTGGGATTGGAGAGCGGGTACTAAGATTTCGGATTGATGCATATCAGTTAAAAAATCCGAAGTAGCAAAGCCTTGGGTAAAAAAAGTACTTGGCGCGGTTATTACGCCTAATAAATTTTGATGCTTTTTAAAATAAGGAACCATATGAATAATGGAGAAACCCCAAGAAAGGAATATTAATGATTCATATAAATCACTTATTGGTAAATGTTTCAAATAAATCCAACGAGTAATTAATAATCCTGTTATACAGAAAAAAGTAATTATCATACCCTTTTCTGACGAATCATATAGTTCGATGAATTCATCGACTAATAAAATTATCAAATGAATTAGAATTACAATTGAAACAACCGAAAAAGATATATGAGTTAATATATGTTCTAAAGTCGAAAATATCATAAAAAATGTAAAAAGGAGAAAGGTACCTTAATTATACATACGGAATTTAAATCGGGAATTCAATTCATTATACGATTTGTTGTATCCTTTTGAAAATTTAAAGACGTTATGCCGCTACTCGGACTCGAACCGAGATGCTCTAGCACTGCTTCCTAAGAGCAGCGTGTCTACCGATTTCACCATAGCGGCTTGCTCAAAATAAAAATAACCTATTTTTATTCAATCGTCAAACTAAAACTTAAAGGGCTCAATTCAATAGAATATTTTTTAGGTCAATCAAATTAATGAAAAAAAAAAAATAGAATTTTGAATTCCAATTTTTTCAATTTTAGTGATACATTATAAGGATTTCTGGAAATATTTTTTTGTATTACTCGTTTTAGATATTGATCTCTGGGTATATTATATAATATAAGAGTTTTGAGTTCTGTCCAAAAAGATTGACCAATTCAATATATATCTTGATACAATGTTCGGCCCAAGCATATGATCATGATCTAAACGAGATTTTCCAAAATTTACACAGTTTGATCTACCTAAAAGTGAAAGGTGCGTTTTTTATTAATTGAGTTGAAAGCAAAAAAAAGGTTGATTCCATTTTCTATAGTTATTTCAAATAATAATTGTTAAGAAAGTTATAAAATAAGTTTGAAACTTATTCAATTCTTTTTAACAACGGATTTCATTTCTTTTTACTAAAGACCTTAGATTTACCCTTTTCTATTCAATTTTCTATTCAAAGTTTAAATATAAATAAAAAACTTCTTAATCTTTTAATTTTGTCTCTTTATTTTTTATTGTTATGATTTTTTATGATTCTGACAAGTAGGTCGATGGGGAAAATCAGAATCCCCATCCCCAAAATGATAAAATACCCTAAAAAAAGTGTAACTTTGTTACACTTTGTGTCTTCTCTTTGTTCTTTTTTTGTTCCTATTTTTTATATTATAATTATAAAAAAAAAAGTATTTCAAATTCAGAAAGAAATAAAAAAGGGAATTTTGATTATAAAGTGAAAAGAGTTCCATTTTTTATTTGATATTGATTAGCTCCAAGCATTAAAGAATGAAAATTTTATCTATATTATTTGTTTCTATTTTCTATTAGATATTCTAAATTCAAAATGATAGACGAAATTTTACTTTTTCTCATATCAAGTCGAGTCGAATTAGCTCAGGTTTTTTTTTTTATTTGTCGCACAAAAAAACTTTTTGAATTACCAGTAGAAAGGGATTTTGCTAAGGAAAAAGCTT